AATAAATTAAGTTGAATTCTATATCTACACATACCAAAAACATAGAAAAATCCGAATACCAATCTAATCGATTCTATAGATATTTGGGCTAGAGTTGACAAACAAACAAAACCAGCAATATACTTTATTAGTATCGCATAGAAATCTAAATGGGGCGTGGCCAAGTGGTAAGGCAACGGGTTTTGGTCCCGCTATTCGGAGGTTCGAATCCTTCCGTCCCAGAACATATATATTCTCTGACAATATAGATTGCTTTTTTAACAATGTTCTGTTTAAAATCGAAATGTTAGCTGGAATGTGATTGTTGTTTCTGATTTTTTTCTTCGATGAATCGTTTTTTTTTCAAAAACTGAATCGAGATACGAAAGAATCCATATTCCCTATCTCATATTCTCTACCCCCTAAATTAGCCTAATTAGATTCAATTTTCTTTTTTGTAGATTTCTTGACTTTTCGCCAAGAGGGGGTTTTTGGTACTAATTCAATTCACTAAGTCTCTTAATTCTTAATCAATGAGGTAGGCTAAAATAGAAAAAAAGGGGCAAAAACTGGACTTAATCTGGGCTTGTTTGGCTTTGTGCCCAGACAGCTCGCATTTCGTAAAAATAAAAAAGACTAGGACATCCCCTTCTTTTGATTTATGCTGCATCAGTCCCATAGAATGGGGTAGATAGGAGTTAATCAGTGATGGGAAGGCGTTCATTTCAATATCTATAAACAGTGACAATTGCTCAGTCTATTTGATCGAATTGATAGATAGGAAACCCTCCCCATTCTTTGGATTTTATCAATCAGATGAAAAAAAAAAAGACTTATCTTTTTTCCTAAGATGATCAAAAGTTATTTTTAACTATCAAATTTTCTTGGAATAATGATGTCGAGAGGGGAACTTTCGAAATTGATTCGAAATTTCGAAAGAGAAATAGTTTAAATCATTCCTTAGAAGCTGAATCTTTCTCTCCTATTAAGTCACGTGAAGATGCAGAATCAAAAAGAATTCGTTTATTCGTCTTATTTTATCGTTTATTCGTCTTATTTTATTTATATAAATAAATTATTTATTATATATATTTATTAATTAATATTATAATGTTAGACAATTTAATATTAGCGATGGGGTCTTACTAAGACTTCTTCAGAAAAATATTTATCCACCTATATCTATAGTATTATTTATATCTATAGACTATAGATATAGAAGATATAGAAAATACTTTAGATTATGGTGTTTATACATCAGCCCAACCAATGACTATTCATGATTCCATAATTGAATCAATTCCATACCGGTTCTTAGAGGAATGTTATGGTAAAACTTCGTTTGAAACGATGTGGTAGAAAGCAACGTGCGACTTGAAGGACACGATCCGTTGTGGATTTGTACATCCACCATTTTTTGTAGGAATGAAGGTGCTCTTAGCTCGACATCATGGGTTCTGTTTCACTAGAACCCCTCGTTTTTTGTTGTCTTGGAATGTAAATAGTCCATGATGGAGCTCGAGTAGAAAGTATTAATTTATTTCTCGGGGCAAGGGTCTAGGGTTAATGCCAATCAATAAAAAAATTGAAACAACTTCGTAAATATATCTTAGGTATGGAAATCGAAAGAATCCAATTCGAGCAAGTTTAAAATGAAAAAATTTATTGGAATTGATCAAACTTTTTCGATCCAAAGTGTTTCACGAGGGAATCCATCATCTTGTAGGATTCTTTCATAAAAATCGCAAAAAGGGTATGTTGCTGCCATTTTGAAAGGATTAAAAAGCACCGAAGTAATGTCTAAACCCAATGATTTAAAATAAAACAAAGATAAAGGATCCCAGAACAAGGAAACACCTTTTTAATTGTCTTAATAACTGGATCAGACTGAAGAATCCGATTTTAAACGAGACAAACAAAAAAGGAGGAAAGACCGCTCAATAAATGAAAGTGCCGAAAGATTTTCCTTTGAACTGTTTGAAAGTTATCCAACTTGAGTTATGAGAGTATGAATGGTTTCTTTTTCATTTTAAGGAAGAACGAAGAAAAAAAGACTTAGATCTTTAATTGCTTTGATCATTTTATGGATCCAGTTGTCATTTCTTAGATAGAATTCCATACAGAGACAAAACTTCGAATCAATCATTTTTCTCGAGCCGTACGAGGAGAAAGCTTCCTATACGTTTCTAGGGGGGGTGTTGTTCATCTACATCTATCCCAATGAGCCGTCTATCGAATCGTTGCAATTGATGTTCGATCCCGAAGAGAAGGAAAAGATCTTCAGAAAGTGGGTTTTTATGATCCGATAAAGAATCAAACTTATTTAAATGTTCCTGCTATTTTATATTTCCTTGAAAAAGGGGCTCAACCTACAGAAACTGTTCAGGATATTTTAAAGAAGGCAGAGGTTTTTAAGGAACTTCGTCTTAATCAACCGAAATTCAATTAAGGAAATAAATTAAGGAAATACAAAAAAGGGGGTAGTGATTTGTATATAACTTTGTATGACTTTTCTCTTCTA